ACGCAACGATGATTTTTTTCAACAAACCATAAAGACATTGGAACATTATATTTTGTATTTGGAGCATGAGCAGGAATAGTAGGAACTGCCCTTAGTCTCCTAATCCGAGCAGAACTAGGTCAACCAGGAAGACTTATTGGAAACGATCAAATTTATAATGTTATTGTCACTGCTCACGCCTTTGTTATAATTTTCTTCATAGTAATGCCTATTATAATAGGAGGGTTTGGAAATTGACTTATACCTCTTATACTAGGAGCTCCAGACATGGCTTTCCCCCGAATAAACAACATAAGATTTTGACTTCTTCCTCCCTCTTTAACCCTTCTTCTTTCCAGAGGAATAGTAGAAAGAGGAGTAGGAACAGGATGAACTGTTTATCCACCCCTTGCAGCAGGTATTGCTCATGCTGGAGCCTCTGTTGATATAGGAATTTTCTCTCTTCACCTTGCAGGAGTTTCTTCCATTTTAGGAGCCGTAAATTTTATAACTACATGTATTAATATACGAACAAGAGGAATAACTATAGACCGTATACCCCTTTTCGTCTGATCAATCTTCTTGACAGCAATTTTACTTCTCCTTTCCATACCAGTCCTAGCAGGAGCAATTACTATACTACTAACAGATCGTAATCTTAATACCTCATTCTTTGATCCAGCCGGAGGAGGAGACCCCATCCTTTATCAACACCTATTTTGATTTTTTGGTCACCCTGAAGTTTATATTCTAATTCTCCCTGCTTTCGGAATAATTTCCCACATTATTAGACAAGAATCCGGTAAAAAAGAAGCCTTTGGAACACTCGGTATAATCTATGCTATAATAGCAATTGGTATTTTAGGATTTATTGTATGAGCTCACCATATATTCACAGTTGGTATAGACGTAGACACTCGTGCCTACTTCACTTCAGCCACTATAATTATTGCTGTACCAACCGGAATTAAAATCTTCAGATGATTAGGGACCCTCCATGGAACTCAATTCACCTACAGGCCCTCCCTCCTATGAGCTCTCGGGTTCGTTTTCCTCTTCACAGTAGGAGGTTTAACAGGTGTAGTCCTAGCTAATTCTTCCATTGATATACTTCTACACGATACATACTACGTAGTAGCCCACTTCCATTATGTCCTATCTATAGGAGCTGTCTTTGGTATTTTCGCAGGAATTGTTCACTGATTCCCCCTATTTACTGGCCTTTCCTTAAATCCATCATGACTAAAAATACACTTCCTTACAATATTTATTGGAGTAAATGTAACCTTCTTCCCCCAACACTTCCTAGGACTTAATGGAATACCTCGACGATATTCAGATTACCCTGACGCCTATACCACATGAAACGTAGTTTCTTCCATCGGATCATTAGTTTCCCTAGTCGCTGTTCTAGGCTTCGTAATCATTATTTGAGAAGCCCTAACTGCTGCACGACCTGTTATATTCTCCTTGTTCCTTCCCTCTTCTGTGGAATGACAGCACAATCTTCCCCCCGCTGACCATAGATTTATAGAAATCCCTATAATCACTAACTTCTAAAATGGCAGACCATTGCATAGGATTTAAGCTCCTAATAGGAAATTCTTTTTCTTTTAGAATTAATGGCAAGATGATCTGCACTCGGATTTCAAGACAGGGCCTCCCCCCTTATAGAACAATTAATTTTTTTCCACGACCATGCGATACTTATTCTCATTATAATTATAACTCTCGTTGGCTACATAATAGCTTCTTTATTCTTTAATACATTTACCAATCGCTTCCTCCTTGACGGCCAAACTATTGAATTCGTCTGAACTGCCCTTCCAGCCGTAATCCTCATCTTTATTGCTCTACCCTCCCTTCGATTACTCTATCTTCTAGATGAAGTAAATAACCCAAGAGTCACTCTTAAAACAATCGGCCATCAATGATACTGAAGTTATGAGTACTCAGACTTCCTTCAAGTTGAATTTGACTCTTATATAATCCCCTCAAATGAACTCCCAGAATCAGGATTCCGTCTTCTAGATGTAGATAATCGCACTATTATCCCTATAAACACTCAAATTCGACTCCTAGTTTCCGCTGCCGATGTAATTCACTCCTGAACTATCCCCTCTTTAGGAATTAAAGTTGATGCAATCCCCGGACGTCTTAACCAAGTAAGATTTACAATTAACCGACCAGGTTTATTTTTTGGTCAATGTTCTGAAATCTGCGGAGCAAACCATAGATTCATACCAATTGTAGTTGAAAGAACATCTATTAACTCTTTCTTAGATTGAATTTCATCATCTAGGGAAGATTCCTCATTAGATGACTGAAAGTAAGTATAGGTCTTTTAAACCTATTATAGTAATGCGCCTACTTCTAATGACTCCTAAAAATTAGTTAAACTATAACACAGGTTTGTCAGGCCTGAATTATTACAACAGTAATATTTTTAAATTCCGCAAATAGCCCCCCTCTTATGATTAAACCTCTTCTTATTTTTTTCCATTTGTTTTTTATTTTTCTTAATTATTAACTACTTCATTAAACCCCCCTTTAAAATAGAATTTACCCTAAAACAACCCCAGCCAACCAAACTTTACTGAAAGTGATAACAAACCTATTCTCAAGTTTTGACCCCCTCTCTAGTGTTATAGGACTATCCCTAAACTGAACTTCAACTTTCCTAGGGCTTCTGTTTATCCCTTACTTATTCTGAGCTATACCCTCTCGATGATCACTCCTTTGATCTTCAGTGATATCAACTCTTCATAAAGAATTTAAAATCCTCTTAGGAACACATAATACAGGAGGAACTATCATTTTCGTAAGTCTTGCTAGATTTATCGTATTTAACAATTTCTTAGGTCTTCTACCTTATGTGTTTACAAGAACAAGACACCTAGCTATAACACTCTCCCTTGCCCTTCCACTCTGAGTATCCTTTATAATTTTTGGTTGACTTAACCACACCCAACATATATTTGCACATCTTGTTCCCCTAGGAACACCCGGAGCCCTCATGCCCTTTATAGTTCTCATTGAAACTGTTAGAAATGTTATTCGGCCAGGAACCTTAGCCGTACGACTTGCAGCCAATATAATTGCAGGACATCTTCTTCTCACCCTCCTAGGAAACACAGGCCCAAGCTTAACACTTTTTCTCCTTAACTTTCTTATTATCTCCCAAGTCCTTCTCCTACTCCTTGAATCAGCAGTTGCTATTATTCAATCTTATGTATTTGCCGTCTTAAGAACCCTTTATGCTGGTGAAGTAAACTAATGACATCTCATGGGCACCACACATACCATCTAGTAGACATAAGACCTTGACCACTTACAGCATCAGTAAGTGCAATAATATTAACGACAGGTTTAGTTAAATGATTCCACCAATTTAATATAGACCTACTTATCCTTAGCTTTGTTGCAATAATTTTAACTATAATTCAATGATGACGAGATGTTACCCGAGAAGGAACCTACCAAGGACTTCACACATCACGAGTCATAGTTGGCCTACAATGAGGGATAATTCTCTTTATTACCTCTGAAGTCTTATTCTTTTTTTCATTTTTTTGAGCCTTTTTTCACAGAAGGCTCTCTCCCACAGTAGAGCTAGGGAGGTGCTGACCTCCTATTGGAATTCAAGCCTTCAACCCTTTCCAAATTCCTCTCTTAAATACTGCCATCCTTCTCGCCTCAGGAGCAACAGTTACATGAACACACCACGCTCTTATAGAATCCAACCACTCTCAAGCACTTCAAAGCCTAGCCCTCACAGTTACCCTAGGACTTTATTTCACAGCGCTACAAGCTTTTGAATACTTTGAAGCCCCTTTTACTATTGCTGATTCAGTCTATGGATCCACTTTTTTTGTTGCCACAGGATTTCATGGCCTTCATGTTATTGTTGGCTCAACATTTTTAATAATTTGCCTTTATCGGATGTACATATGCCATTTCTCCGCTAAACACCACCTTGGATTTGAAGCCGCTGCTTGATATTGACATTTTGTAGACGTCGTCTGACTATTCCTTTATATCTCCATTTACTGATGAGGAGGATAGTATATTTTTCTAGTATATAAAGTATAATTGACTTCCAATCAGTAGGTCTGGACTGCCAGGAAAAATAATTCTAATAACAACTTTCTTAACTCTCCTAATTCTCCTTATTAGTTCTGCCGTAATAATTATTTCTTCAATTTTAGCTAAAAAAACAATTACAGACCGAGAAAAAAACTCACCCTTCGAGTGTGGATTTGACCCCAAAGGATCAGCTCGCCTTCCCTTCTCTCTCCGATTTTTTTTAATTGCAGTTATCTTTCTCATTTTCGATGTAGAAATCACCCTCCTTCTTCCCCTTGCTTCAATTATCAACCTAAGAAATATTAAAACCTGAATATTCACAGGAACTTTCTTCATCCTCATCCTTCTTCTAGGCCTCTACCACGAATGAAATCAAGGAGCCTTAGACTGAGCTAATTAAAGAAATTATAGTCAACAATGATATTTGGGTTGCATTCAAAAGGTGCCTTTTAAGGCTAATTTTGATTAGGAAGCGAAAATCGCATTTAGTTTCGGCCTAAACTTTGGCACCTTCATGCCCCTAATCATCTTAGTTAAAGCCAAAAAAGAGGCATACCACTGTTAATGGTATAATTGAAGAACTCTTCTAACTAAGGGAGTGAGATGTCTCAAGAAGAAGCTTCTAACTTCCCCCTTAAGCGGTTAAAATCCGTTTTCACTCCTGTTATTATAGTGTAAATAACACATTACATTTTCGTTGTAAAGCTAAAGGTTCTACTCCTTTTAAAAACAACTACCCAAAGACTTTACTGTCACCTCTACAGCTTCAATGTAACGCCCTAATCTTAGGCTATTTAAGTATATTATAATAATTACAAAAACTATTAACCACATTAAAAAAACGACCATATATATTTTAACATTATTATCTTGAGCCGCCTGTAAGTAATTAGAAGAAATTATAAAAAAAGAGTAAGACCCTTGGCCCCCGTAATGCTCAGACCAGCCCCTATCCCCCACTTGATGATAAAACCTCCCGGCTTTTAAAAACAAATTTCTAACCCCACGGGTTGACAAAAAAGGTATAAACCATATAGAACCAGCAAAAACTACTGAATAATATTGTTTTAAAGATTTTAACAAATAATTTACTGTTATAATATTCAAAAAATACCCAAGCAGCCCCCCTACCAATCTCACAAATAAAGCTAACAGCTTAAAATCCAACCTTAAACAAATTATATAAGGAGAAGGAAAAACCAACCAAGAAAGAGCGGCTCCTCCAAAAATAGCCCCCAGGCCTAACCCAAGTATTGGGTAAGTCATAACACTATCCTCACCTCTTACAGCAGCTAATCTTCTTAAATTAAAGTCACCTCTTAAAGTATAATAAACTAAACGAAAAGTATAACACACCGTCAAACCAGTGGCCAATACAAATAACCAAAAACATACCTCGTTTAAAGGACTAGCAAAAGCAACCTCTAAAATCAAATCTTTTGAATAAAATCCAGCTAAAAAGGGAGTCCCACATAATGCTAAATTAGCTAAATTTAACCTTATTACACTCACTGGCATTAACTTTACCAAGCCTCCTATAGCCCGAATGTCTTGATAATCTCCTACCCTATGGATAATAGACCCCGCACACATGAAAAGCAATGCCTTAAACAAGGCATGTGCCAACAAGTGAAAAAAAGCCAAATTAGGATAACCTAAAGCTAAAATTCCCATCATCACACCCAATTGACTCAAGGTAGATAAAGCAATAATCTTCTTTAAATCAGTCTCAAAATTAGCCCCTAAACCAGCCATAAACATTGTTGCCCTAGCTAATAAGAATAAAGTAGTTTGAGCCAAAGTTCCCTCTAAGGCTCCCCTGAAGCGAATTAAAAGATAAACCCCTGCTGTCACTAAAGTAGAAGAATGAACTAATGCAGACACTGGTGTGGGTGCAGCTATGGCTGCTGGCAGCCACGCTGAAAAAGGAATCTGAGCCCTCTTTGTTATTCCAGCTAAAACAATTAACCCTATAATGCCCCCAATTCCAGATAAAGCAGTAGAATCTATATAAAACATGAAATTTCAGCCCCCCAATCTAAATATTAAAGCAATTCTTAAAAGAATTGCTACATCTCCCACTCGATTTGATAAAGCAGTAATTATACCAGCATTAGCAGACTTCTCATTCTGATAATAAATTACTAACACATAAGATACTAACCCTAATCCATCCCACCCTAACAAAATACTAACTAAGTTTGGTCTAATAATCAAGAACCCTATAGAAGCCACAAACCCAAGAACTAAATATATAAATCGATTAATATCTTTATCTCCCCTCATATATCCTCCCCTATAAAATAAAACTATAGAAGAAATAAAAGAAACAAACGAAAGAAATATTAAAGACATCCAATCTAAAATTAAAGTCATTACAATAGAGCAAGAATTAATCCTAACAATCTCTCACTCAATAAAAACAGAAACCCCTCTCCTCAATACTACTAAAGACCCTAAAATAGACCTTACAGAAAGAAGCAACAAAAAAACCATACTCCTTACATTTATTTTAATATTTCATAACACTACCCAAAATAGAAACCTATATCTCCGATTCCACAGACCGGTATTTTTCTTAAACTATTTGAATATCTTAAATAAACTATCGTGCCTCCCTTCAAAATTAAAAGATTTAAAGGAAGCCAATGTAACATTAACACTAAGTACTCTCGTACCTTTCCTGAACAACATGAAAACAAAGATCTAAAATACCTTCCATGCTGACTTAAAGAATATATATATAAAGTATATGCTGCTCTAAAAAAAGAAAGTAATCCCACCCCTAAAATTCTAACCTTAGATCAAGATACAACCCTAATAATTAACCTAATCTCTCCCAATAAATTTAAAGTTGGAGGAGCAGCCATATTTCCAGCCCTCAGTAAAAATCACCATAAAGCCATTCTTGGCATAAAATTTAAGAGACCCTTTCTCACTAAAAGACTACGGCTCCCAACCCGCTCATAAGCCATATTAGCCAAGCAAAAAAGACCAGAAGAACACAAACCGTGACCAACTATCACAGATACTGCTCCTCCAAGACCCCATCACCTAAATAATATTAGCCCACATAAAACTAACCCTATATGAGCAACTGAAGAATAAGCAATCAAAGCCTTAATATCTGTCTGCCGTAAACAGATAAATCTTACAACTACTCCCCCAATAACTCCAATTCTTACCCAAACCCTTACAAGTCCTTTTCTAACCCCTGCAAACAAGGGAAGAACACGAATCAAACCATACCCTCCTAGCTTCAATAAAACCCCAGCCAAAATCATAGAACCAGCTACTGGAGCCTCTACGTGTGCTTTCGGCAACCATAAATGAACTATAAATATAGGCAACTTAACAATAAAAGCAAAAACAGTACAAACATACCAAATTGACAAAACTATCTTAGACCCCTCTACAGTAGAAATTAACCCTAAAGTTAAAGTACCCTCTCTCTTATACAAACTAATTAAAGACACTAATAAAGGTAAAGACGCAAATAACGTATAAAATAGCATATAAATTCCAGCCTGCAACCGCTCAGGCTGATAACCTCAACCTAAAATTAAAATTAAAGTTGGAATTAAAGAACTCTCAAAACACACATAAAATATTAAATAGTCTAAGCAACAAAAAGTCAAAACTAACCTCAACAACAACAAAATATTTACCGACAAAAATAATGAAGAAAAATTACCTCTATCCTTCACTTTTTGACTTCCTCCAACAACGAGAGCTATAATCCAAAACCTCAACAAAATCAAGATATAACTAATAGAATCTATTCCTAAACCTAGACCAACTCTTCCTATAAAAAACCCATTTACACAATATAACCCAAAAATAAATCTTATAAAAAATAAAAGACTCTGAACTACAACCCAACTCTGCACCCTTAACAATATCAATAACCTGTAAACAACAAACTTTAACATTGTAGAACACTAAATCTTCTAAAATTGTCATTCCCATGAGTTCGAACCACAGACACTAACAAAGCCAATCCTAACGCCCCCTCACAAGCCGCTAAAGTTAAAAAAAATAAAACAAAATATATATCTCCACCTAAATTAACTAATATAACAGTCATAAACCAAAAAATACTTAACATAATATACTCCAACCTTAAAAGAGTATTCAAAAGATGTTTACGACCCCCCACAAAAGCTAATAGCCCACAAAATAAACTAAATATAGGAATAAAATAAGATAACCTTAAAATTGCCATTACTAGATTTGATAGTTTAATAAAAACATTGGTCTTGTAAACCAAAAATGAACAAAAATGTTCTCAAATCATCAGAAAAAAGACACTCCCATCTTTAGTCCCCAAAACTAATATTTTTACTTAAACTATTTTCTGATATCTCTCTTCTACTCTTTATATCCATAATTGCCATTGCTCTCTCTATTTCTTTTACCCGAATACTTCACCCCCTAGCCATAGGAACAACCCTTCTCTCCCAAACAATCGTAATTTGCGTAACAGCAGGCCTGTCCGCAAAATCTATATGATTTTCATACATTCTCTTTCTTATCTTCCTAGGAGCCATACTCGTTTTATTTATTTATGTTGCATCCCTGGCCTCAAACGAAGCCTTTTTTACCTCTATAACACTAACTGCCGGCTCCCTACTATTATTTTTTCTGGGAAGAATATTCTGGATATTCGATCCCCTTTTGCCGCTTCTAAAAACTACCATCGAAAGATCATTCCTAGAAACCTCACAATTTTTACTCTCAACTCAAGCAACTCTCAGAATAATTTATAACCCATCTTCCGTAAATCTAACTTTATTCATCATCCTCTATCTCCTTCTCACACTTATTGTAGTAGTAAAAATTACTTCGATCTTCTTCGGCCCTCTTCGACTCTCTTAATGACAGCACCTATACGTAAATCTCACCCCTTACTAAGAATTGCAAACGGAGCTCTAGTCGATCTCCCTGCCCCTGCAAATATCTCTATCTTATGGAACTTTGGTTCTTTACTTTCCCTTTGTCTAATTGTCCAAATCGCTACCGGACTCTTTCTAGCCATACACTACACAGCCCACATTGATCTCGCCTTCTCAAGAGTTGCACATATCTGCCGAGATGTAAATTATGGATGACTTCTCCGAACCCTCCATGCGAACGGAGGTTCCTTTTTCTTTATTTGCCTTTACGCACATATCGGACGAGGTATCTACTATGGATCCTTCACATACATACATACCTGATCTGTCGGAGTAATCATTTTTTTCCTTACAATAGCAACTGCATTTCTAGGATATGTTTTACCCTGAGGACAAATATCTTTTTGGGGGGCAACAGTTATTACCAACCTCTTTTCTGCTATTCCCTACATCGGAAATGAACTAGTCCAATGAATCTGAGGAGGATTTGCCGTAGATAACGCCACCCTTGTCCGATTTTTTGCATTTCACTTCCTTTTCCCATTTATTATTGCAGCAGCCACTATAGTTCATATTTTATTCCTTCATCAAACAGGGTCAAATAACCCCCTAGGCATTTCAAGACAAATTGACAAAATTCCCTTCCACCCTTATTTCTCTTTCAAAGACATTGTCGGATTTGTAGTTATACTTATAGCCCTAGTTATACTTACCCTTCTAGGCCCATACTTACTAGGAGATCCAGATAACTTTGTGCCAGCCAATCCCTTAGTCACCCCAGCTCATATTCAACCAGAATGATATTTCCTATTTGCATATGCCATTCTTCGCTCTATTCCCAACAAACTAGGAGGAGTAATCGCTCTAGCTGCATCAGTAGCTATTCTATTTATTCTCCCTTTCACCCACAAAGCAAAATTCCGAAGACTAGCTTTTTACCCTTTAAACCAAATCATATTCTGAATTATAGTAGTAATTGTAATCCTATTAACTTGAATCGGAGCCCGACCAGTTGAAGATCCATATGTCATCACAGGACAAATTCTCACTGTTGCCTACTTTGCCTATTATCTCCTTAACCCACTAACAACCATTCTATGAGATAAACTCTTAGATTAGTTATTTATCTTTGTTGGTAAAGTAAATGTTTTGAAAGCATTAAAAAAGAGTTCGACTCTCTTAATAACTTTCCTAAAATTTATACAACTAAAGTAGAAGGGCTAAAACCATTACCTTTAAACCTAAAAAAAAAATTAAATAGTTTAACGCAACCGGAAGAAATCTTTTTCAAGCTAAATACATCAACTTATCATAACGAAAGCGAGGCAAAGTCCCTCGCACTCAAACAAAGCAAAACCTAATAAAGACCGCTTTCAAATAAAACACAAGCCTCCTTAACTCTCCTCCCAAAAAAATTAAACTAAATAACATCCTCATAAACAAAATACTTGCATACTCAGCCATAAAAATTAAAGCAAACCCACCCCTTCTATACTCAGTATTAAACCCAGAAACTAACTCCGATTCACCTTCTGCAAAATCAAAAGGGGTCCGATTAGTTTCTGCTAAACAAGAAGCAAACCACACTAAAGCCAAAGGGAAAGTCAACACCATAAACCACAGATACCGTTGATATTCTGTAAACAAACCTAAGTCAAATCCTCCCACTAAAAACAAAAATCTCAATAAAATCAACGCTAACCTCACTTCATACGAAATAGTCTGTGCAACTGCCCGCAAACAACCTAGCAAAGCATACTTCGAATTCGAAGACCATCCAGCCCCCATCATAGAATATACACCTAACCTAGTACAACAAAGAAAAAATAAAACTCTTATCTTAAAACTAACAAGCCCCCTATCAAAAGGAGCAACCAACCAAACCAAAAGAGCAATAAATAACCTAAAAACCGGAGACAAATAATAAGGAATAAAATTAGACATCGTAGGTAATGTCTGCTCTTTAGTAAACAATTTTACCGCATCAGCAAAAGGCTGTAATAGCCCTATAAACCCGACCTTATTAGGCCCCTTCCGAATTTGAATATAACCTAAAATCTTACGCTCCAATAAAGTAAGAAAAGCCACGGCAACAAGAACAAAAATCACCAAAATAAGATACCTAACTAATTTTACTAACCCTATAATTTACCTAATCAACCTAAGTTAAATCTATTCATCAGAATTTCTTAAATAAAATATTATCTATAGTAATAAACTATATGATTAGATCCTAAATCTAGTGCATTCTTCTGCCAAGATAATAAAATTAATATTCTTCTTTCTAAAAAAACTATTTCAGCCACTTGGTCCTTTCGTACTAAAGTAACCTCCAAAAAATTAAAAGATAGAAACCAACCTGGCTCACACCGGTTTGAACTCAAATCATGTAAGATTTTAAAGGTCGAACAGACCTACCATTAAAACTTCTACACCTTAAGGAAATCTTAATTCAACATCGAGGTCGCAACTACTTTCGTCGATAAGAACTCTCAGAAAAAATTACGCTGTTATCCCTAAAGTAACTTTTTCTTCCAATCCTTAAAAAAGGATCACTCCTCTAAATATATTTATTTAAATTATTAAACAGTTACTTATTTTATATTCTTGTCGCCCCAACATAATAAATAAAAACTAATCCACTTTAACACTAAAATTCAAAAATTAATTCTTTTATATAAAGTTTTATAGGGTCTTATCGTCCCTTTAATATATTTGAGCCTTTTCACTCAAAAGTAAAATTCTATCTCTACAGCCAAGACAGGCTATTTTTTGTACGACCATTCATTCCAGCCTCCAATTAAGAGACTATTGATTATGCTACCTTCGCACGGTCAAATTACCGCGGCCCTTTAAAAACTTTCAGTGGGCAGGCCAGACTCTACACTTTCTCCGTACAGACATGTTTTTGATAAACAGGCAAAAATAATATTTGCCGAGTTCCTTCTCTGCATCTCAACTAATTAATACTTTACAGATATTTTACTGTAACCTTTTAACAAACAAACATACTAATAAAATCATTTTAACTAAACTTTCCTAAATTCAGCCTATTCTCCCCTAACTAACTAAAAAAAATATAAATCTATCTAAACAATAAATTAACTAGAACGCTTTATAAATTTGGCTGCTCTTAAGCCTAATTTAAAACAAAATTCCTATATCTTTATAGCAACACTAAGAAGCTTATCCCTCTTAATCTTTAATCTTGCATTTCGGAAATGCAAGAGCGAAATTAAATTCCTCTCAGAAAGAACTAGATATACAAAACTCGACTAAAATATCATTACTAAAGAAAAATTTCATGTCATTTTACAACATAACCATGCTTTAAACTTTAGATCTTTTTGTTTCGAGATTTAAATAATAAACTTACAATTTTAATTCTCCCTAATACAAAAGGTACAATATTCTATAACTTCTTTTCACTAAAATAACTACCTCTTTCTTTTACAATACTTCTTCACTTTAGTCTCAATCATAGCTTTTCTATAAAATATACTCAACCAATAACTTTATTGTTTCTTCAAATTTTAAACCCATCAAAACACATTCTATCTCAACAAGATATAATTTTAAGCAGCACTTAAACAGTGATCTCTCCAACGTAAGTGAAGTACTTTAACTTTAGCTACAACTTAAAGCCTAATTCTAGATGCATTTTCCAACACATCTACTATGTTACGACTTATCTCACATTAAGAGTGAGAGCGACGGGCGATGTGTACATATCTTAGAGCTACTATCATAATCCCTTATTAAAAGACTATTACTATTAAATCCACCTTCAAAAAAATTTTCAGCTTCTTCCCAGTTTATATCAATAACATTGTAACCCATTTCTTGCTCCCTTATTGGCTGCACCTTGATCTAATATACTAAAATACTTATTTTAATAATTCTTTATAAAGATTATCTAATAATGACGGTATACAAACTGATTTACAAAAAAGAGTAAGATTCTTCGTGGTTTATCGTTTATAGAACAGGTTCCTCTAACTAGACTAAAATACCGCCAAATCCTTTAAGTTTCGAGAACATAACTGATTACTACTCAAGTATCCTTAAATTGAAAGATAGTATAACAGGGTATCTAATCCTGATTTAGATCTAAAATTTTATAACCTCAAGAACTCTTAACAAACAAACTTACTACACTTAAACACCAAATTTCACCTTTAACTTTTATAATAAATTTCCCCATCAAACTCCTTTAATTATTTAACTTATAATTTTTTGTTCACACTATCAGTCTAACCGCAGCTGCTGGCACAAATTTAGCCTGAATTTAATTGTTTTACTAACTAAAAATTTATTTTATTTCTTAATATCTAACACTGAGAATCACAAAGTTTTATTTTAATTTCACAACTCTTTCAAATTTCTTTACATGTGCTTTAAACAAAAAACAAAAAACAAGCAAGGATCAAACTCACATTATTGCAAAAACAAAACTCCAAATCCGTCACATATAAAAATAAATATTAAAGCCCCAACCAATTAGAAACAAAACAATTGAAAGATAAATAATATCTTTAAGCCCTACTTTACAACTTATAGAAACAGAATATATTTTCCCAAGAAACAAAACATTTAATTTAATTAAAAACAAAAGTAGAATATTAACTACCTTCCGAATAACCCACTATTTTCTTTTTTTTTCTTTTTTTTTCTAATTATTAACTGAATTATCATTTGTGTAAATTTTAGAAAATTATTAATTAAAGAATAAAAGAACCGATATTTTTTTAGAGTTGATTTAATTACTAATACAATAATATAAATAATGAAAATATAATTTTATAAACATTAATTGTATATAATTAAATATATAAATTATAAAATTATATCTGAAAATATATATATTATTACTATTAATATACACTAAACTAAATAATTATTATTAATATATATAAATTATTATAATAATAAATGTATAATAATTTAAGATCAACAGTAATTAAAAATACCCCTTATCTTTTATTTTTTTATTCTAAAGAATTTAAAAAAAAATAAACCCAAAAAGGGGTATTTTTAATTATAATATTAATTTAAATTTATACACTATAAATTACTTTCATATAAATTTTATTATTAATATAATTGTATTAAATTAAATTTATATATATATACTCTTCTAAAACAGCAAATTTTCAGCCCTACTTTAATTTCTTTTTCAATAAAGATTTTACTACCCCCATTCTTTCCACCCGTTCAATTTTTCAGTCAAACAAATTTTGTTCCCTTATATATATTTTAATTAATTATAGGTATAAAAGGTTTTATTTAAATAATTATAATAAAGAACAAAATTTTCATTTATATTTTACAACCCTCTTTTTGTATTCTAAGTTCCTTTTCCGCTTAATTTTAGACTACTCAAATAGTCTCTTTTCTAAAAGACTATTTGAGTCTAAAATTAACAGGCTGCCTCCACCCTTTTTTTCTAAAATACAATATTTATTTTAACTTCCTTAATTATTAGCATTAAATTACTTTCACGTTACAGTAAATAACGTGCTTGACAAAAAGATCGTCTTGATGGGACGGAAAATGAGAGGCAGCCTCTCCGTTATTAACCCACTTAACGTTACTTTATATTTAATGGAATTGCACCAATTCTCTAAAGATCAAAACTTCATGTGCCTGTACACTAAAACATACTCATTGCCCAAAAAGATAAGCTAAAATTAAGCTTATGGGCTCATACCCCGTCTATGAAGACTACTTCTCTTTTTAATGCTTAATCCTGCTCAAGTCCTCTTCTTCTTTACCCTTATTTTAGGAACCCTAATTACCTTCTCCTCTTCCTCTTGATTTACAGCCTGACTTGGATTAGAATTAAATCTCCTATCTTTCATTCCCATTATCTCTTCCAAATTTAACCAATACTCTGCCGAAGCTTCATTAAAATATTTCCTAATCCAAGCCCTTGGCTCAGCTATTATTTTAAGTAGAGCTCCTTCTTTCCTTCTATTTGAAAGAAGACCCAACCTCCTAATCTGTCTAGCTCTTTTACTTAAAATAGGAGCCGCCCCAGTTCACTTTTGATTTCCTTCAGTCATAGAAGGAATAAACTGACCCCAATGTATTATTCTAATAACTATTCAAAAAGTTGCTCCGATACTTATACTCTCCTACACCCACTCACCACTTACCCTTTCACTTATCTTTTTTGCTTCGGCTGCCTCTAGTCTAATTGGAAGAATTAGAGGCCTAAATCAAACTCTAATCCGTAAAATTATAGCTTACTCTTCAATTAACCATATAGCTTGAATATTAGCTGCAATTCACATTAACGAAATAATATGAATAACATATTTCCTAGTTTATTCTCTTATCTCTTCCTCAATTGCTCTAATTATACACTCCCAGCAAATTTTTCACTTTAACCAACTATCCAGCCACAATTTTAAAACCCCAGGAATTAAAATAGTTACACTTATCTCTTTCCTCTCATTAGGAGGACTACCTCCCTTTCTCGGATTTATTCCAAAATGACTAGTCATCCAGGAACTATCCAACAACAAAGCTTTCATCTGACTCTCCATTCTACTCATTAGAGCCCTTATCACCTTATTCTACTATCTTCGTGTTACTCTGTCAACACTAACACTCTCTTCCCCTAAAATTAAAAATACACTCCCCTCATCATCAAAAACTCTCCTAAGATCAATCTTATTTATTAACTTTTTCCCCATTTTTCTCCCCCTAAGACTAACTTTCTTTACCTAACTCAAGGCTTTAAGTTAATTAAACTAGCAGCCTTCAAAGTTTCAAATAAGAGTTATAACTCTCTTAAGCCTTATCCAAGCTTAGGTAATACCTTACATCTCTAGAATTGCAGTCTAGCGTCTTAATTTCCACTACAAAGCCTAATTAGAGAGAATGTTCTCATATATAAATTTACAATCTATCGCCTATCTTCAGCCATCTAATT